ATTTGCTTTAGAAAAAGAAGATATCAATGAACTTCTATGAAATGGTTTCACGGGATTCAGCCAATTGTCTTGATCGTGGGATATCATTGATAAATAGGAATCCATGTTATCAAAGGATTTCCTTCGATTATTTCCAGTATGGAATGAGTCAATCATCCATTTTGGTATCTTATTGAACAAAATGAACAAAAATGGTGATATTCTTCCTCCATGGATCAATAATTTCGATTTTTGGGAAGTATCATGATCATCCAATAACAATAATAAGAAGGGTTTCAATTTTTTCAAATGAACGATTTGAAGACCTATTGATTCTAACAACTGATTGCAGAGTTGATCATTCGGACCTTTCAATTCATAGATGTGGATCTCGGACCTATGAATGGGGATATTCCCAAAACTAACAAAGAAAAAAGGAAGTGGGTTAGACACGAAGAGAATCAACTTGGATAAAAAAAGAAGTGACTTAGAAAAATATTTTTTGTCGATAACTCCAGACCAATCAATCGAATATTGATTAATACGTAAGTGATCAAACACTACTTGAAAACGGCTCTTCTGCTCAGAAACGAAATGTTCCAAATGTTCCTGAAAATTATTGCTCCCATTGGACCATTTGTATCTATATGCATTAGGATCCCGATTCATGGATCTCTCAGTTCGAGAAATAAAAAGAAGAGGATCGAACCATTTCTTCTGACTCTTTTTCCAATTTGATAAATGTTGGTTGATCGTATATTTCATTATAGTTCTATGATTCATACTATCATTTCCTATTTGATCCCTTTGAATTCCATATTCGAAGTTGTGATCGGATCTATTCATTAAAAAGAATCGATTCAATACATTTCTTATGTACCCATAGGTGCTATATTGGATTTGAATCAGATTTCGGATAAATCTATATTGATTGACTGCCTCCATTATGTTGTTGCTAGCAAATACCACTATTTTTTTGTTTGGATCTTCCAAATCATTCCCACAGGAGATCCGGACCCATTTTTTTCTGATCCTTCGATAAAAAGATTCATTCTCTTCATAAAAAATAGGAGGTAGAACCAATAAAGATTTCTTTTTCGATTCATCCCTGGAGTTGAATACCTCATTCAAGAATTGTTTTTGACCCAATCCGTAGGAATCAATAGAAAAGGAAAATACCCTATGATACACCAGATCCGGCTCGGTTATTGATAGAGTGAATAGATCTGCCATTTCTTGAAATATCTCTTCTGATTCAAAATCGTGGTGGAACGTGTATCCTCCCCTGTTCTGGTCATGGACTAGATGAAAAAAAGAAAAAAATGGATTTTTGTTAAAGAATGAAATATTATTTGAACTGTCCATATCCAGTTCATCCTTCGCACATCCCGGATCTGATGAAATAGGATGAATTGAAACGGTATTTTGTAAATACGTAATTATCTTGAATATATTAACCTTAACCATTTCTTTATTTTCCGATTGCCTGAAAGGGACAAAAGAAACATCTTGTTGTTTCTTCAACAATTTATGATCTCTAGTGGACCTCTCAGTAGGATTCGAACCCAGATGAAGTTCTGACCATCTGTCATAGAAAAAAGAACGAATGGATCTTGTAGGATTCCCAATCAATTCTTCGATTTCTTCCGGAAGCAGATGATTATTCATCTGCTTCTCACGTTCCGTGAATAGCCGGGACATTGAGGAATATCCAGAAAGGCATTTCGGGAATCGGTCTGATTCTATCTCCGTTCGTTCCGTTTGAAGAAAGGAAGGATCCCAAATAATCGACCTTCTTTTGAGTTGTTGAATATCTCTTTGATTGATCAATATGTGATATTCCGAATCCTCATTACTAAGGAAATCAAAATGATCTCTGGGTGAATCAGAGGATCCTTTCAATTGGCTAGAATCCGTTACTTGAACGAAACTAGATCTTGTGGAATCATATTGAATATTGGACGATCCATTCCGTACCTTGCTAAAAAACCGATCCTTGTTTACCAACCACACATTGTCTAACCAAACCCAATTCTCTATTGATACGTTCCTAAAAAAATCCGATTCGTGCGGATTCTTCCCCCAACTAACGAAGAGATCTTGACGGAATTGCCACATATGAAATTGAACACAATTTTGCAAAGAAATAGCCCACCTGTTTCTCGAGAAGAGATGGGAAACATGCTCAATATCATTTGATTGAATAGTTGACCCAGCTCCTTGTTGTTTGAAGAAACCCTTCACTTCAATTGGTATTTTTTCAAGAAAAGAAGACATGAGATAACAAATCAAGTCTTTCACTAAGATTTCAAATCGCTGTCCCGACTTCAAGTTGATTATGTTTCGCCTCTTCCTCAGAGAAAGACGATCAAACAATTCCCAATCATGGTCCTTGTCCTTGCAGATCGGATGATCATCCATATAATATACAAAAAGAAACTCCATATATTTGATATCTTTCTCTTTGAATGAGATCTCAATTCTAGCGGCGGTTTTTTTAGATATCTTACAACTAGAATCC